TGTTTTGTTAAACCCCCCATATAAACCATATTCTGACTTTTATTTGGAGAATATCCAACAAGAGTTTCCATTGAATGAATAACGGATCCGGATCCTAAAAATAATAATGCTTTTGAATAAGCATGAGTAATCAAATGAAATAAAGCACTTCGATACGACCCCATACCTAGAGCTAACATCATATAACCCAATTGAGACATTGTGGAATAGGCTAAACCTCTCTTAATGTCTTTTTGAGCAAGGGCAAAAGTAGCCCCGAATAATATTGTTATTACTCCTACCAAAGAGATGAAATTCATTATGTGAGGGATGACTATGAAAAGAGGAATAAGCCGAGCTACAAGAAAAATGCCCGCAGCTACCATAGTAGCAGCATGTATAAGAGCCGAAATAGGAGTAGGCCCCTCCATGGCATCCGGTAACCATACATGAAGGGGAAATTGTGCAGATTTAGCAACCGCACCGGAAAATAATAGAACGGCACAGAAAGTAACAAATAAAAAATTTACTTCATTATGATTATTAGAAATCAAGTTATTGAATATTTTGAATAAATCTCGAAATTCGAAACTCCCTGTTATCCAATAAAAACCTAAAATTCCTAATAATAAACCAAAATCCCCAACACGATTAGTTACAAATGCCTTTTGGCAAGCATTTGCAGCAACAGGCCGTGTGAACCAAAACCCTATTAATAGATATGAACACATTCCTACCAATTCCCAAAAAATATAAATTTGTATCAAATTAGAACTAGTAACTAATCCTAACATAGAAGTACTGAAAAAACTCATATAAGCAAAAAATCTCAAATATCCTTGATCATACGACATATAATTATCACTATAGATAAGAACCATAATTCCAATAGTAGTGATTAATATTGACATAATAGAAGTAAGCGGGTCGATCAAGTAACCGAATTCTAAAGAAAAATCATTATTAATGATCCAAGACCATACATATTGATAGATAGAACTGCCATTTATTTGCTGAATAAACAGATTGATCGAAAAAATCATGACTATACTTAACAAAAAAACACTTTGAAAAGCCCACATACGGCGAAGACTTTTTGTTGCCGACGGAAAAAGAAGAAGTCCCGCTCCTATTAACATAGGAACTGGAAGTGGAAGGAAAGGTATTATCCACGAATATTGATATGTCTGTTCCATAAAAAAGTTTTTTATTCTTAATTGATTGTTTCCGATTTACTGGATCCTACCCCTTTTCAATTTCAAAACAAAAGGGGTCAATAAAAAAATCAAGAGATGTACTAACTTAAAGATATTTTTCGAATTTTATATATTATCTGGGTCTTTCCAAATTAAATATTAAAATAAAGAAGTTACAATTAAATATTAAAATAAAGAAGTTACAATTGGGCAAATGATATGACCTACTTGCTCATAAAAAGCGAATTTAGTTATTAACTAAGATTTGTTTATACAAATTTAGTTATTAACTAAGATTTTTCTTAAAATAACGAAAATACAAAATTTCATTATTATTAAATCACTTTATATTCATAAAGTAATGATAAAAAATTACACTAAAAAGAAATCTGATATGAATCGATATGAATCATAGGATTAACAAAGGTACAATTTTTGTACAAATCTGGCTTTTTAGTCAGTTTGTTCCAAATCATTAACTAGTTTCAGTATGAAACTGATTGATTAGTTTACGTTTCAATAAAAAAACATTTATAGGAAACACTATAATATCTAACATTTTATATTTTCTATAAGATTTATTTTTATATTTATAAAAAAAGGGGGTAATTATCAAAAGGGGGTAAAATAAAATCAAATTTAATAAAAAAATAACGAAGATTTTTTTTAACAAAACGTGTATCTTTTAACAGATTCATTTATTTAATTACTAGTTTGATTCGAATTTTAAAATGGAATTTCGAAGTATTCTTTACTCAAATTTGACCAATTAATAGAAAAATTTAAAGTTTTCATTAGGCTTTTCATTAGGCAATGGGTTCTTAAAGGGTTCTTAAATCCTTCGGTCTATTTTATGTAGAAAAAAAATTTAATTATATTTTTATAGTAAGATTTTGTATGATTTTCGCATATTTTTTATCTATATATATATTGTATGATTTTCGCATATTTTTTATCTATATATATATATATGTTTTTTTTGTTTTCTCTAGATAATATATATTATATTATCTAATTATTCTCTATAAAATAATAAAATAACTAGATAATGAATATATTCGTTTTGACCAATAGATGTCTTTCACATCCAACTATAACAACGAGTAACCTCTTAATTTTTAAATGGCAGTTCCAAAAAAACGTACTTCTATATCAAAAAAGCGTATTCGTAAAAATATTTGGAAAGGGAAGGGATATTGGGCAGCCTTAAAAGCGTTGTCATTAGGTAAATCTCTTTCTACCGGAAACTCAAAAAGTTTTTTTGTGCGACAAAAAAAGTCATAAAATAAAACATTGGAATAATCCGAATATAAAAATAGGCCCAT